TTGATTGAGTAATATTTATTTCTTTTTTATTGACCTCCTTCCCGCAGGAGGTCCAATGCAAGTTGCAATTAAACTTTTTTGTTTTTTTTTTTGTTCAAATATTTTATTGTGATTCGACATCAAATAAACTGACTCACGCTCTGTAGGATTTGAACCCACGACATCGGGTTTTGGAGACCCGCGTTCTACCGAACTGAACTAAGAGCGCTTTCTTATGTTTATGACAGGGGATACAACTGTACTGTAAAAAAATCTACCCCAATGCATCTTGCATACATATAGTATAAAAAACGGAAAATTATGTACAATTTGAATCGTTCTCAATTAATCCTCGTTACTGTCCATAGAAGAAGTAATAGGTAGGGATGACAGGATTTGAACCCGTGACATTTTGTACCCAAAACAAACGCGCTACCAAGCTGCGCTACATCCCTTTTTTTTTTCAATTGTCGGGCAGTCTCATTCTACAAAATACCTGTCTTGTTTTCCATATCTTCATTTTTTCCTCCATCTATATACAATTTTCTTATCATTTCTTCTCCTCCTTTTGGTTTCATATAAGAAAATCTTATAAATATCATAAATATAAGAATTATATACATCTGAAACCTAACGTATAAAAAAGTTTTATCAGTAATGTTCAGGAACAGGGGATTAAATGAAAATCTCATCTATTGATTAATTGTACATATCTATTTTAGCATTTAGTTCGGAATTCTGTGTAAAATAAATACAAATGATCTTGAACTACAACATCTGACCATATACACATATGTATTACAATCCATAGGAAAGGAGGATTTTCAATGCGAGATATAAAAACATATCTCTCCGTAGCACCTGTGCTAAGTACTCTATGGTTTGGGTCTTTAGCAGGCCTATTGATAGAGATTAATCGTTTATTCCCGGATGCCTTGTCATTCCCATTTTTTTGATTCTAGTTATTGATTATGTGAAGAAATGAATAAAATTAGAGATACAATTCTACATGACTCAAATTTCGAATTTCCTCCCTCCTTTTTCAGTTCTTTCATTTCAGTTCCTTAGCTTTAGGATAGGGAGAAAAGAAAAAAGTGTATGGAACCTCAACAAAAATGTGATAGATCGAAGATCGAATTTGGGAGACCTAAAATTTAAATGTGGATCCAGTCTAGGGAGGGTTCCGCGAGAAAGAAGATACTTAAATTAAATAAGAATAATAATTTAGTGGATTTAGGATAGGAACAATTGATAGTTAGAAAGAAATTGTATTACTTAATTATTACTTCATAAAATAAAATTTATTACTATATAAAATATAAAATGAAAATTTTTACTTAATTACAATTACATTAATATTAATTTTTAAATTTGAATAAATAAGAATTTAATGATAATTGCAACGAAATTTTTAGAAAATTATATTTCTAGTTAGTAACTTCTATTTAATTTATTTTTGTTTTCTTCTTCTTCAGCTCGGATCGAAAATGTAAGAGTTAAGCCGATACAAAATTCAAAGGGGGTTTATGGCTAAGGGTAAGTATGTAAGAGTTATAGTTATTTTAGAATGTACCGGTTGTGCCCGAAATGATGTCAATAAGGAATCGCCGGGTATTTCTAGATATATTACTCAAAAGAATCGACACAATACGCCTGGTCGATTAGAATTGAGAAAATTTTGTCGCTATTGTCACAAGCATACGATTCATGGGGAAATCAAGAAATAGATTGAACGGAACACATGTGTTCTTTTCAAGTCAAAGAAGAAAAAGAGCTTAACATATATTTAATTTTAATTTTTAATATAGAATATGAATAATGTGTATACATTATGCATACAAATCAAAGCCTATTTTGGTAGGATCTGAAGTAAATAAAATAAAGAAATAGAATTTTAGAGATAAGGAATAAACCATGGATAAATCCAAACAATCTTTTCGTAAATCCAAGCAATCTTTTCGCAAATCCAAACGATCTTTTCGTAGGCGTTTGCCCCCAATTAGATCGGGGGATCGAATCGATTATAGAAACATGAGTTTAATTAGTCGATTTATTAGTGAACAAGGGAAAATATTATCTAGACGGGTGAATAGATTGACTTTGAAACAACAACGATTAATTACTATTGCTATAAAGCAAGCCCGTATTTTATCTTTGTTACCCTTTCTTAATAATGAGAGACTATTTAAGAATAAAAAATCGGAGTCGATCCCCCGAACTCGAATTACTCGTCCTAGAAAAAAAAAATAGACATACTCCTCAATTGACTCCAAACTCCAATTGTAACTCAAGCTCAGATGTGATTTTTATTCTATCTTCCCGGAGAAGTCACTCCGGGGAATTCTGTTTCGTTTCAATCATTCCTTTACTGTACATGTACTTTATTTGATTTGATGATCTTGTTGGAAATCATGTAAAGACAATTCTTATTTGATATAGCTATTTGTGCAGGTATTTTACGATTAAGAAGCAATTGCTTCTTGTACAGATTATGTATTAATATACTATAACTATACAATACCGACTTTTCACGAGTTATTGCATTTATCCGAGTAATCCACAAACGACGAAAATCCCTCTTTTGCCTACCTCTATCTCGATGAGAGGAAGCCAAAGCTCTAATTTTTTGTTGAGTAATCGTTCGAATAAGTCTCGAATGAGCCCCTTTAAAGGTTGACGCAAAAAAACGAATTTTTGTTCGACGTCTACGAGCTATATATCCCCGTCTAACTCTTGTCATTGAATCAAATTAAACCTTAATGAATAACTAATTGATTTCTATTCTTTCAGCCATCCTTTTATCCCCATCCCCCTTGGTCGATGAATAACAAAACGGATTATTCCGATATATAAAATATGAATTCGAATGGCTTTTGCTACTATAACCTTCCTTACCACCATTTTTTATTCCTTTCAGGCATTTCACCTGAAAATAATAAATTCTAATGATACTAAAAAAGTGGGTTCCTTCGTTTCTATGGTTATTTCTTAAACGGCGAGGTCCTCTCTATACACCGGAGCTTCTTCTTTCATTTAATCAAATGGTATTGTGAACTTGTATAGTTCACACTCTTTGGCTCTACCCATCAATTATCAATTATAGAGTAATAGCTCTTTTCACAATAAGAGTTATCTATACAGTAACGGCATTTAATTAGGAAAGTTGGCTAGGTAGCTGACCCTCTTAGTCCGTTCTTTTAACAATGGGAGCATAATCTTTTTGCTTCTTATGATACCATTTCCTCTGCTTAATGGATAACTATTTACTACCTATGGGGAATTGCTTTTCATCTCAAATTTAGGTGATTGGATTTACACCAATGAAAACCATAAATTCCATACACAATACACAATGTAGATATATGAAAAATCTTTTCCATTTACTCTATTCATTGGTGCCGTTCAGTAATACTGGAAAAATTTTATCATTTGTATTTGTTCGAACTCATGATCTGAACGAGTCGCACATACACCCTAGTACATGTTCCTCGACGCTGAGGACATTCTCTAAGAGCGGGAGATTTCGTAACATTTCTTATTGGCTGTCTTGCATTTCTAATAAGTTGTTTAATAGTTGGCATGTCGTATAATTATATATACGTTGTATATATAATTAGAAATTAGAATGGAATGGGTTGGTTTAGATCGATCTTAACCTGAGAATTCATCTGATAATTAATAATTATCAATTTTTTCTATTCAATATAAAATCACAGAAAATTCAATTACGGTTTGAAATAGATTTACAATAAAAAATCCTCGAAATCCTCGGGATCCGCCCCTACAAGATCAACAATTCCGTGAGCTTGGGCTTCTGTTGCTGACATAAAAATATCTCTTTCCATGTCTTGGGCTACAACCCAAAGAGGCATACCTGTTCTTTGTACATAAACCTTTGTGAGGGTTTCGCGAAGTTTCACTATCTGTCTCGTTTCCCTGAAAAAGTCCCCTGATCTTCCGTCATAAAAAGAACTAGCAGGTTGATGAATCATAATCCTAACCTAATGTTATTGATATAACAGGTTCTTCTATCTCGCATGATTGGGCTAAATTAAAGGATAAAAAAAATAAAAAGAAGAAAATAGAATTGAACAACCGTACGGGCATTTCTATGTTGCATACGGCTCCGCAACGGAATTTACTTTATTCTTCTCTTCTATTCTATCGAAGAAATCGAATTTATCTGATTCAGATCGTTGAATTATCCATTTACCACCCTTCCTTTCGTAGGAGTAAAAAATACTATGATGGTTCTGTTGCTTTATATAGATATCTTATCTATGATTTAGCAATCCCAAAGTTCCCTTCTGATACGATCAAATAAGGAAAATTTATTTTTTTTCGTACTCTTTCATAAGATGAATATCAAAAAGAGACTTCTGGTGTGGAAGAAAAAAAGTTTGTGACGCTGAAATGTACTCCCGACACATAAAATCAACAAATCGGAAATACTCTTTGTTTCATACTACTATCTCGATACAAAATCTCATGTTATGAAAAAACAATAAAATAAAATAATGGTTTGTTTAGATCGAACTCGAAGTGCCATGCTATTATTACTTATTATTCATATTCAATATGGCGAAGGCATAGTGTTTCTTTTTTTTTTTTCAAATCAAAACTCATTGGCGCCAAGCGTGAGGGAATGCTAGACGTTTGGTAATTTCTCCTCCGACCAGGATGAAAGATGCCATCGAAGCGGCTATTCCCATGCATATTGTATGCACGTCGGGCGTTACAAATTGCATAGTATCAAAAATAGCTATTCCTGATATTACCCATCCGCCGGGAGAGTTTATAAATAAATAAAGATCCCTAGTCTGATCTTCTATACTGAGATATACCATGAGACCAACAATAGTATTCGAGATCTCCTCCTTGACCTCTTGTCCTAAAAAAAGTAATCTTTCTCGATAAAGTCGGTTGATTAGGACAAAAAAAATTCTATCCTTTAGTCCTTTAGGAGCCGTACACGCACCTTTGGATGCATACGGTTCAAAATCAAAATGAAACGGAGAAAAAAGAATCAATGTGTCGATTCTTGTTCTATTTCTTTTTTCTTTAACTTAATAGGTTTAAAAAAAAAAAACGTTTTTCTTCCATTTTTCAAAAAACATGAGATGTGCTCTCGCTTCCTTACCTATAAAAAAAAGAATTTATTGAACTTATTGAAATTGAACTAATCTCTCTCATTGATGTATTATTTCATCGATATTCAAATCACGATGCAATTTTCTTGTTCCTGAATGGGCCCTTGCAATTCTTTTAGGTTCATGTTCTACTCCGGGAAAAGATCTGTCCGAATTTTATTTGCACATATAGGACAAATAATCTCAGTACCACTTCTTTTTTTTTTCAATTCGTTTCATGTCTTTTCCCAACTCAACTATTTGATGTATTCATCATGCTATTCTGTTGGTTATTGGTTGGACGTTTGAAATCACTCTTATAGTAACTCATCTTACTTATAGTAATATAGTAAGGATAAGAATCCTTTATAATACAACTTTATAATACAAGTAATAATCATACATATATTATATTACCAATTTGGTATTTTCTGAACGGAGCCTGAATACTTTATTTTTATTTTTCCAAGTGAACCATAAATCCTCCTAATTGATAATATGGATCCCAAAATGCAAATATAAATAAATTGATCTAATTACACTTCACGCTCCGAATGATTGATGCTTCCCTCAATACAAGATTTCTTGGGCGAAACAGAGGATATCTCGATCGGGGGAGAAAACGGGTAAATTCCATATGACTCAATATGTCTGACAAGTCGCACTATAACTCAACCCAAGTTGCATCTTCCTCTCCGGGATTCCGAAAAGGTACTTTTGGAACACCAACGGGCATTAATTTAAAGACAAAATTGAGTACTATACTTCACGTTAATATGGAAACGTAACAATGGTTTTATCATCTTTATCTCTTTTTCTCTTTATTTTATTTTATACATAGATTTTTATACATAGATTGAAAGGTTTATATTGAAAGGTTTATAGAGTAAGACAGAATGAATAAAGATAAAATTTAACTAACGTATCAATCGTTGGAATGATAAACAAGTATCTATGTTTCCCGAAAGTAGGAGTAATCCTCCCATTGCGTATTGGTACTTATCGGGTATAGAATAGATCCGCTTCTCTTTGTTCTTACGAACAGAATTTTTACCTTATTTTCAATGAAACGGAATAAATATTAACCTTTTCTCATACAGAATCTACTGAAAAGTTAGGTACATAGTATAGTCTTTTCCAATTCCAATGCGATAAAATAAAGTGACATAGTGTCTAGTTTTTTTTTTGATAAAGGGGTATTTCCATGGGTTTGCCTTGGTATCGTGTTCATACTGTCGTATTGAATGATCCTGGTCGATTACTTTCGGTCCATATAATGCATACAGCCCTAGTTGCTGGTTGGGCCGGTTCGATGGCTTTATACGAATTAGCAGTTTTTGATCCCTCTGACCCCGCTCTCGATCCAATGTGGAGACAAGGTATGTTCGTTATACCCTTCATGACTCGTTTAGGAATAACCAATTCGTGGGGTGGTTGGAGTATTTCAGGGGGAACTATAACGAATCCAGGTATTTGGAGTTATGAAGGTGTGGCAGGGGCACATATTGTGTTTTCTGGTTTGTGCTTCTTGGCAGCTATCTGGCATTGGGTGTATTGGGACCTAGAAATATTCTGCGATGAACGTACGGGCAAACCTTCTTTGGATTTGCCTAAGATCTTTGGAATTCATTTATTTCTCTCAGGATTGGCTTGCTTTGGTTTTGGCGCATTTCATGTAACAGGTTTGTATGGTCCTGGAATATGGGTGTCCGATCCTTATGGACTAACCGGAAAAGTACAACCTGTAAGTCCTGCATGGGGCGCGGAAGGCTTTGATCCTTTTGTTCCCGGAGGAATTGCCTCTCATCATATTGCAGCGGGTACATTGGGCATATTAGCGGGCTTATTCCATCTTAGTGTCCGTCCGCCTCAACGTCTATACAAAGGATTGCGTATGGGCAATATTGAAACTGTACTTTCCAGTAGTATCGCTGCTGTTTTTTTTGCAGCTTTCGTTGTTGCTGGAACTATGTGGTATGGTTCAGCAACAACTCCAATCGAATTATTTGGTCCCACTCGTTATCAGTGGGATCAAGGATACTTTCAGCAAGAAATATACCGAAGAGTTAGCGCCGGACTAGACGAAAATCTAAGTTTATCGGAAGCTTGGTCTAAAATTCCCGAAAAATTAGCTTTTTATGATTACATTGGTAATAATCCGGCAAAAGGGGGATTATTCAGAGCAGGGTCAATGGATAACGGGGATGGAATAGCTGTTGGATGGTTAGGGCACCCCGTCTTTAGAGATAAAGAAGGGCGTGAGCTTTTTGTACGTCGTATGCCTACTTTTTTTGAAACATTTCCGGTGGTTTTGGTGGATGGAGACGGAATCGTGAGAGCCGATGTTCCTTTTAGAAGAGCAGAATCAAAGTATAGTGTTGAACAAGTAGGTGTAACTGTTGAGTTCTATGGTGGCGAACTCAACGGAGTCAGTTATAGTGATCCTGTGACTGTTAAAAAATATGCTAGACGTGCCCAATTAGGTGAAATTTTTGAATTAGATCGGGCTACTTTGAAATCTGATGGCGTTTTTCGTAGCAGTCCAAGGGGTTGGTTCACTTTTGGTCATGCTACGTTTGCTTTGCTCTTCTTTTTCGGACACATTTGGCATGGCGCTAGAACCTTGTTCAGAGATGTTTTCGCTGGTATTGATCCAGATTTGGATGTTCAAGTGGAATTTGGAGCATTCCAAAAAATAGGAGATCCAACTACGAGGAGACAAGTAGTCTGATACAAGATTGCTCTGGTATCTTTCGCCTCTTTTTTTTATTTGACATAGGGTTATAGTACTTAAGAAATCTTGACTTGAATCACTATCTTTTCTTTTCCTTTTCTTTATATTTATATTTTATACTATATGGTAAATGATGCCAAATGAATAGGTGTGGAAGCTATAATTGTAAACCACGATCGAATCTATGGAAGCATTGGTTTATACATTCCTTTTAGTCTCTACTTTAGGGATAATTTTTTTCGCTATCTTTTTTCGAGAACCGCCTAAGGTTCCAACTAAAAAAGTAAAATAATTTTTAATTATTTCAGTTGAAGTAATGAGTCTCCCTACCCTATATGGGAGACTCATTACTTCAACTAGTCCCCGTGTTCTTCGAATGGATCTCTTAGTTGTTGAGAGGGTTGCCCAAAAGCGGTATATAAGGCGTACCCAGTAAAGCTTACAAGTAAACCAGATATAAAGATGGCGATTAGGGTTGCTATTTCCATTTTTAGACAATTTCAAGATCACAATACAATGGATCTATAATAAGATCGTTTATTTACAACTACAACGAAATGGTATACAAAGTCAACAGATCTCAACCAATGATTAAATAAATAGGATTTATGGCTACACAAACCGTTGAGGATAGTTCTAGATCTGGGCCAAGACGAACTACCGTAGGGAATTTATTGAAACCACTGAATTCGGAATATGGTAAAGTCGCTCCGGGCTGGGGGACTACACCACTAATGGGGGTCGCTATGGCCCTATTTGCGGTATTTCTATCTATTATTTTGGAAATTTATAATTCTTCCATTTTACTGGATGGAATTGCAATGAGTTAACTTTAATAAGAACTATGAAGTATTAGTTAAAAAAAAAAATTACTTTACTTAAACTTAAAACTTTGATTTCTAGACCATTCTGGTAGTTCGACCGTGGAATTTATTTGTTTCGGTATCTCCGGAATATGAGTGTGTGACTTGTTATAATTGATCCTATTAATAATACAGAGAATAGTTCTGTCATCTCTATCAAGATGAGTCTATTTCGTCGGATAATTATTCTAGTATCTGGAACACGAAATCCATGTAATATAGAATAGATCAAGAAAAGAAATACGAAAACTATGATTCATAACTAATATTCGGACCTCGAAACCGGACTCCAAAAATTTCAAATAAATATTTCCTAAATCAAACGATTTTTCTTCTTTCAGACTTACTTTTTTTTACCGAAGGACAACTCCTTTTCTAGATCTAGATTTTGTTGAGTCATAACATACATTCATTGAATAAGTGATTATGAAAGTGTTCTTACTCAGAGAACCCTTGAGTTTAGCTTGGCTTGAGGCTTGGCTTTATTAAATCATCGTGGTTCTAGTATGAATCTGGAGTTTCAATTGATTCATGGGATCTCAACAAGTGAATTCCTATACCAAATATATATATATATAATAGTTAAAAAAGATAAATAAATAGTTAAATAAGAGTCAATACACATTACAAAAAAAAACAAGAAATCAAATTAAAAATAAATAGGAAAGAGAAGATTCAAGAGGCCTGTAATAATCAACATCAAAAAAGACGGATGAGCCAACTTGATATTTTTAGGCCTTATCATACAAAAAATACAAAGAATAGATTTCCAATTTTTTTTTACTTCGTATCTTTGGGTCGGAGTAAATCAAGCGGCTAAGCTAAGAAGTTTTGAACTTTCTATTACATATCTGTTGAAATCAACATTTGTATGTTTCTGCTTGAGCCGTACGAGATGAAATTCTCATATACGGTTCTCCGAGGGGAGTTTCCTGGTTTTGGGTTACCTATCTCAATAAAGTATATGATTGGTTTGAGGAACGTCTCGAGATTCAGGCGATTGCAGATGATATAACTAGTAAATATGTTCCTCCTCATGTCAACATATTTTATTGTTTAGGGGGGATCACACTTACTTGTTTTTTAGTACAAGTAGCTACAGGTTTTGCTATGACTTTTTACTACCGTCCGACTGTTACAGAGGCTTTTTCATCTGTTCAATACATAATGACTGAGGCCAACTTTGGTTGGTTAATCCGATCAGTTCATCGATGGTCGGCTAGTATGATGGTTCTAATGATGATTCTTCACGTATTTCGTGTGTACCTTACAGGTGGATTTAAAAAACCCCGCGA